ATTGTGGAAAGGGCGGAAGATACTTTGTATATAGACTCGTGGGAGTCTTTGTTGAAGGCTCAGGCAATCAATCAATATTAGATTGGATGGATAACTGGCTTTTACTTACTTATTCTTTTTCTATTTAATATAATAATTTTCTATTTAATATAATAATTTAATATAATAATAAATAGTTAATATAATAATAATAAATAGAGAAAAATATAATAAATAGAAAGAAAAAGAAAGTCTTTAACCCCTATAAAAACCCCTATAAAAGAATGGAATAGGCTGTCGCCCGATTGTTTCATAAAGGCAATCGAGAGACGGTAAAGATTAGATCAAATGGTAAATGGAGGTATGTGATAGATAGTGATCTATCTTGATTCTATATTTTTATGCCTTTTTATATTTTTACTTAATGAAGGACAAGAAAAGAAAGAATAGGTTTGATTATTCCTACATGTTAGTAACATTCCCTTGATACTTCCAAAGTTGTGACTGCATATTGTCTTTGTGCTTTGCGTATTGTCTTTGTGCTTAATGTTTCCCGATTCTACTAAAAATCATATAAGAACTTGTTATAAGCGGGTTTATTGGAGTGTTTCATCAATGGTGTTTGGTCAGACTCCCTTTTTTTTTTGACTCTGCGCCAGTAATTCCACTATTATTAGTGAATAATAATGGAATAATTACTTCATATTCATAGAGATAGGAGACATAATTCACATGGATATAGTAAGTCTCGCTTGGGCTGCTTTAATGGTAGTTTTTACATTTTCCCTTTCACTCGTAGTATGGGGAAGAAGTGGACTCTAGAGTTACTACTAATTGAATTGAGGAATCAAACTGTATCAATTGTTTTATAAATCGTTCTTCAAAGCCCTTTTTTTTTTTGAACTTAACTATTTATTTCAATTTTTAAATATAAATTGAAATAAAAATATCTTCATTTAGAAATTCTAGTGGAGTAATGTATTTGTATTCTATGAATAATATATATATATGATATAGTACCCTTTCAATCAAACAAATATTTCAATAATTCCCATGTTCGTATTTCAGAAGTAAAAGGGATACAAATGATAGGAAAGTTATTACAACCGAATTTTTACTAAATTTTCTATTTCAATCAACCGGCTCTTACCATAGTTATATATAACTATGGACAATGAGGAAGAACGGATCCCTTTTTACTTTTTATTTGTTTACCTCTTTGCTGTTCAAAGAGAAAAGAAAGTAGTTCCGTTATGTTATTAAGTGGATACACCTTTCTATGGTAAACAACATAGACATAGTTGTTGTCCAACGAAATACTACAAATACTACACATAATAAGATCTTGCCTCGGGCAAGTCACATATTGCGCACTTACCCATTTGTTTTATTATTTTAGTCTTAGAAATTTTATTTCTACTATGCTTTATTGACTCATTTCATATCATGGCTCAAAGGTTAAAAATCGGTGGGGTTGACTATTCCTTTTCGAAATCTGAAGAAGTTCCTATAGAAATAGAACTCCTTGGATTGTCTGTCAACTGCTCAATCAATTACTTCCTCGGAATGCTAAAAAAAAGATTACTTGATTTTCTTTTATTAATATATGTTCATACTATATTTTCCCTTCATTGATTTGATTCTTTCGGTAGATGCCGGGATTCATATTGAAAATAATCAAAAATCTAAGAATTAGAATTGTCAGAGTACGAGTTGCCTTTTGCTTATTTCAGATTGATTGAAATCAACACAAATCAAATAGATGAAGCAAAGAAATAGAATTGGGATCTATGTACATTACATATATGTAATTGATATCTACATATATGAATATGAGGATACATATTGTAGATTGATTTATATTAAACTTGTATATTTATATTTATGTATATTTATATTTATACAGTACAACTTTATATAATAGATAGTATGGTAGAAAGATGCATATATTTCTTTTTACCATACTATCGGATCTCATAGAATACTGCTGATTATAGTCCGCTCATTTCATTTAAGATGCGCAATTGGAATCCTTTTTTTTTTTATTTTTTCAATCATTGATAAGAAGTCAAGTTTCATTCAAATTAATCACTTTGACTGACTGTTTTTACGTATATTATAAGTAAAAAAGCAGTAGGAACTAGAATGAACAGTGCAGTAGCAATAAATGCGAGAATATTTACTTCCATAATTTCATCCTTTCATTTTTTTTTTTTACTTCGGAATAACTCGGGATTTAATCCCATAGAGATGATAAGTCTTTCGTCTGTAAATTCAACGGAATACATATCGATGATATCGAATCGGATCAATATCATGAATAACAATATCGGAGCTACCAAATCGATTCATCGTCGAGAATTGAATAGTATAACATAAGAAGATCTTTTATACACACCGAATTCAAAATGTGATTCCTGATCCAATCAAGAATTACTTGCCTTTTTTTATCAGTCTTTTCTATTCTTTCGTTTCTATAACCTAATGATTTCCTTGTACAATCATCTGATGAAGTACCATCTGACCGACTTTCCACTTCCATTGGTTACAAACAACCCCAACCCCCAACAAACAATAGAAGCAAAATAGAAAAAAAGGAAGGAGTTAGGTTCTAAACTCCTTTTTTAATGATCTTCTTTTTTTGGAAAACAAAGAAGTGTGATAAAGACGAGTCCGGGTATACCGGGTATAAAATAAAAAAAAAGATCTAATATTCCATCAAATTCACTATTTTATTGAGAATTTGTTCTTTCTTCGACAGTCCCCTTAAAAAAAAGATTATTCATTCCCCTTTATTTTATTAATATCCTCTTCCCTTGGATTAGATTAATAATAATAGGACGCATATATCAAAAGTTCGGTGTGCAATTTGAATGAGATCGATTGTTTCAAATTAGTTTCCACAAAATAGGAACCGGAAAAGAAATTTTCATCTTAAATAAAAGTATTCTATCAAAGTAACTATGTTAAATCAAAGTAACTATGTTAAATTTCTTTTGTATCGTACAAAATTCATTTGTGTATGTGCTCCCGGAAAACATATCTTACTCTATTCTATTTCATACATAGATCGGGATCAATCGAAAAAGCCAGACCCAGAGTACGGTATCTCTTGGAATCCTTTATATGATGCTACCAATAATTGTACCAATTCACATATGTCTCTCTCCCATCAATCGGTACTGGTTGAAGGAATGGGGATTCCCATATTTGTTTGATGAGAAATGCGAAACGAAAAAAAAAACTAAGAAGTATCCCCCTTGGAAATGAAATTCTGCCATTTGCCCCCCTTTTTCACAGAAAAGGGAGAGATGAATTGATGTATTTTTTTTTTATTGGATTTGGATCCGTCGGGACTGACGGGGCTCGAACCCGCAGCTTCCGCCTTGACAGGGCGGTGCTCTGACCAATTGAACTACAATCCCAGGGAAATAAAGTGTACAGCATACATATTCTTATGATTTCATTCAAAGTATTTCTATTTCGATTTTTTAATTTTTTATTAAAATCTCTGTGTTGTAACAGAGACGCGAGTGATATATTGATATCCACATGGATATGCACTTTAGCGAGATCGGCACGGATTACTAATATTTCGTTATTGCCAAATCGATTGATAATCAATCTTTCAATGAAAAAAAAAGGCCTTTTTCTTTACTTTTCATTTTTACTTTATACTTACAGATCCTGATATGAATCTAGATCGTTAGCAAGATCAGATAAATAGTGGTAGGGATAGGAATCTATCAGAAAATTTGACTTTTTTATTCTTCCGTATCCGGGATTTCTGGAAAACGAATGGATTATATCATTTCATGGCGGATCGGCGAATTATTGGGCCGAGCTGGATTTGAACCAGCGTAGACATATTGCCAACGAATTTACAGTCCGTCCCCATTAACCGCTCGGGCATCGACCCAGGAAGAATCAATTCTGGACTTATTGATAATTCATGATCAACTTCCTTTCGTAGTACTCTACCCCCAGGGGAAGTCGAATCCCCGCCGCCTCCTTGAAAGAGAGATGTCCTGAACCACTAGACGATGGGGGCATACTTGCCCGACTGCCATCAGACTATGCTCATAGTATGAGCAGTTTTTTGAAATTGTCAATATAATGGAATGACTAGATCCGAAGGATCTTTCCGTCTTTTATGATTTCATAGAATTTTTTTATTCGTCTTTTAGATTCATGAATCATTCATTCTAATCGCCATTCTATATTCTATAGAAATTAATATTAAATCAATATTATGAAATATAATAAAAAATAATACTATTACTAAATTGAAACTAAATGGAAATCCGATTCAAAAAAAGAAATGAGAAAAGAAATAGAAGTAATATAAAGTATAAAATTCATTCGGATTTAGGGAGTGATTGGTCTGCCAGAAAGAAAAGGGGGTTAAACTCCATTTTTTCCACTTTCATTCATTGATTCACTCATTGTTAAGATGAGATAGGCGTATCTCTATCTCACACTAAGCCAGGAGATTAACAAACGATAAATCTAGAAATATGGGAAGAGGGATTAACAAATTACCGAAAATTGTTTTTTCTCGAAGAATTTGGTTCAGGGGACAAGCCGAATCTCTTCATCACATGATTCGATTAAATTGAAATACTTGGGATCTATATCGAATTGGTAGGTACATGTATCAATCAAATGAATTTCGTTCTGTGGGGGTTAATTCAATCAACTAGGGTCGGTCTTGAAACAATTCATTGCATTAATATTTTTATTAAATCCAATATCCATAAACCAATTTTACCCTATACCTATACTCGCTAGGTTAATCAAAATTTTCGTTCCTGAATGAGCCACTAGTCATTATGAGTCTACTAGATATACTTTTATCAGTCTACTGCATATACTTATATATAATTTATGTAAATAGATAGATCTTATCTGAATAGTAACTCATTCAGGAATTGAATCAAAGGGCCCTTTTAACTCAGTGGTAGAGTAACGCCATGGTAAGGCGTAAGTCATCGGTTCAAATCCGATAAGGGGCTTTGGCT